CATTAAGATAATTGAATGAAATTTTCTTATTAGATAAAAATCAACAAGAGCTCCGAGCCAATAAAGACTGAGAAAATCGACTCAAGAACTAATTGCATTCCATCATTAGCTCCATTGTCGAATTTAGACCTAACCATTTTATAAGAAGTGATGGGAACGATGGAACCAGTGAATGTAAAAAGATTCATTTTTTAAAAATGAATCTTTTTGCATTCACTGGTCGGGATGGCGGAACGAACCAGAAATCAGTTCATCTATTATGATATTATGATAAGTAACAAACTAACTATACAACTAAAATAGAGATTGAAAAAGTAAATATTCGCCCGCGAAACCCTTATTCTTTGAGATAATAGAATTGGTGCAAAACACAAAATTTTGTTATGATGAATCTAAAAAAATCAACCATATATAAAATCTTACCATTTAAAATATTTATTAATTCTTTTATTTCTTCGCGAGGAGCCGGATGAGAAGAAACTCTCATGTCCGGTTCTGCAGTAGAGACGGAATTAAGAAACAACCTTCCACTATAACCCCAAAAGAACCAGATTCTGTAAACAACATAGAGGTAGAATGCGTGGAATATCTTATCGCGGAAATAATATTTGTTTCGGTAAATATGCTCTTCAGTCACTTGAACCCGCTTGGATCACATCTAGACAAATAGAAGCAGGTCGACGATCAATGACGCGAAATGCTCGTCGTGGCGGAAAAATATGGGTACGAATTTTTCCAGACAAACCAGTTACACTAAGACCCACAGAAACCCGTATGGGTTCGGGGAAAGGATCCCCCGAATATTGGATAGCCGTTGTTAAACCGGGTCGAATACTTTATGAAATGGGTGGAGTACCAGAAAATATAGCTATAAGGGCTCTTTCAATAGCAGCATCAAAAATGCCTATTCGAACTCAATTCATTATTTCGGGATAAAAATGTAGAACAAAAAAAGGTCTAGTGGATGATAAAAATCGCGGGTTCCTTTTGTTAGATAAATAATATTTTTTTTTTTCTTCGCCCTTGAAAAAAGAGACTAAAAAATGATATGATTCAACCTCAGACCCTTTTAAATGTAGCGGATAATAGCGGGGCTCGGGAATTGATGTGTATTCGAATCATAGGAGCTAGCAATTGTCGATATGCTCATATTGGTGACGTTATTGTTGCTGTGATCAAAGAAGTAGTACCAAATATGCCCCTAGAGAGATCAGAAGTAGTGAGAGCTGTAATTGTACGTACCTGTAAAGAACTCAAACGTGACAACGGTATGATAATACGATATGATGACAATGCTGCTGTTGTTATTGATCAAGAAGGAAATCCAAAAGGAACTCGAGTTTTTGGTGCAATCGCTCGGGAATTAAGACAATTAAAATTTACTAAAATAGTTTCATTGGCTCCTGAAGTATTATAAAATCATGATGTGTTTTTGGTATTTAAATGATATGGATGCATTAGTAAATTATGTCTTACATATATACCTTTAAAAATATATATATTCATAAACAAATAGAAAAAATATGTTGATTATATCAAACTTTGGAGCATCCGTAATTTTAGTTTATAATGAGTAGGGACACTATTGCTGAGATAATAACCTCTATACGAAATGCTGATATAGTTAGAAAAAGAGTGGTTCAAATAGCATCTACTAATATTTCTGAAAGTCTTGTTAAAATACTTTTACGAGAAGGGTTTATCGAAAAAGTGAGAAAACATCTGGAAAACAACAAAAGTTTTTTGGTTTTAACCTTGCGACATAGAAGGAATAAGAAAAACCCCTATATAAATAGTTTAAATTTAAAGCGGATCAGTCGACCAGGTCTACGAATTTATTCTAACTATAAACGAATTACTAGAATTTTAGGCGGGATGGGGATTGTAATTCTTTCTACTTCTAGAGGTATAATGACAGACCGGGAGGCTAGAGAACAAAAAATCGGGGGAGAAATTTTGTGTTATATATGGTAATCCTTTAAGTATCCCACTTTGATCTTAAACTTTTTTTTGTGAAAAAAAATAAATAAGAAAAACGGGGGGTTGTCTATTATTGTTCCCCCCATTAATTAGTTGATACTTCAAGGGGGTTTACCTGGAATGAAAGAAAAAAAAAGGATTAATGAAGGTTTTATTACTGAATCACTTCCCAACGGTATGTTCCGGATTCGCTTAGATAATGAGGATCTTATTTTAGGTTATGTTTCAGGAAAGATCCGACGTAGTTTTATACGGATACTGCCAGGAGATCGAGTAAAAATTGAAGTAAGTCATTATGATTCCACCAGAGGACGTATAATATATCGACTCCGCAACAAGGATTCTAAGGATTAGGTAGTTTTTTCCACTTCAACATTCTTTTCATGGGAATATTAATGGGGAGATGATTCAAGGTGCAAAATGTTACGAAACTTCCTTATCTTTCAAGAAATAGATTAAGGAATAAATAATATGAAAATAAGATCTTCTATTCGTAAAATTTGTGAAAAATGTCGACTAATCCGTAGGCGGGGGCGAGTTATAGTAATTTGTTCCAATCCAAGACACAAACAAAGACAAGGATAATTAGACTTGCTAAAGGAACCGATGTAAAAATAAGGAATCCGTTTTGACATAAAATGGATATATCCATAACATATCTGATTTATATTTATTTATATTTATGAAATAATAAAATATGGTAAAAGCTATACTGAGAATAGGTTCACGTAGGAATGGGCATGTTGGTTCGCGCAGGAGTCCGCATAGGATACCAAAGGGGGTTATTCATGTTCAAGCAAGTTTCAATAATACTATAGTCACAGTTACAGATATGTGTGGTCGGGTGGTTTCTTGGGCCTCCGCTGGCAGTTGTGGATTCAAAGGTACGAGAAGAGGGACACCTTTTGCTGCTCAAACTGCAGCAGTAAATGCTATTTGCACAGTAATAAACCAAAATATGCAACGAGCAGAAGTTATGATAAAGGGTACAGGTCTCGGAAGAGATGCAGCATTGCGCGCTATTCGTAGAAGTGGTATACTATTAACTTTTGTACGGGATGTAACTCCTATACCACACAATGGCTGTAGACCCCCGAAAAAAAGACGTGTGTAAAAATAAATTTATATTGAATAAATTAAAAAAGAACTGAGAGATATAAATGATTCAATGATCTAATCCACAAATACTACAAACGTCTTTTTTTTTTTTTACTATTGGGTATTCAGAAGGCATTAAATTTCTATAAATAAGCAATATCTTACCCTTCTATGTACCACGATGCATTTTCGGGTTTTACTTTTCCGGTTAGTCAAAAAAGTCAGACGCCATACTCCAGGGTAATACAAACCTATTATATCAAAAGCCACCAAAACCGAAGTAAGTCCTTTCTTGTTGGGAATAATGGAATAATTCTGTTCATAGGAACAAAGATAAGCATATTTTTTCTATACTCGATAAGTACAAAAAAAGAAAATATAATATTATAAAGCCAACAATATACCATATTTTTACGTTTTCAGATCAAAGTAAAATATAGTACTTAGTTTTTTATTTCATTTAATGCCTATTGGTGTTCCAAGAGTACCTTTCCGAAATCCTGGAGAGAGAAATGCATCTTGGGTTGACGTATAGTGCGACTTGTCAGATATTATTGGGTCATATGGGATTTACCCGTTCTCTCCCCCCATTGAGATATCCTCAGGTTCGCCCAAGAAAGATTAATTGAATCATCAAAAATTTGGAGCGCGAAGTGTACTTAGATCAATTTTGGGGAAATTATTATTACTATATATTAATTATTATTAATTAATAATAATTAGAATAAATTATGGTTGGATTGGTTGGACTGAAAAATGAAAGTATCCAGGCTCTGTTTATAAAAACCCAAAATTGGTAATATATCCGCTATTCCCATTTTATTATTTTTTTGTAAAGATATTCTATCCTATAATTGTTAAGCTAGGTTATTTCAAACTGTTAATGACAAAGTATTTATTAACAGTTTGGAATAAAAAAAAGAAATGGTAAGGGAGCATTTGTCCTATATGTGCAAGTGCAAATAAAAATAGTGTGTATCTTTACCCGGAGTAGAACATAAACCTAAAAAGACGAAAGAGACCCACTCAGGAACAAGAAAAATACCATCACGATTTGCATTGAATCTCGATGAAAGAATACATCAATGAAAAGTGAATTCGAAGGGTTTAGTAACTTTTTTTCTATTAAAAGAGAAAGGAGTCAAAACTTAAAAATAGAAGAAAAAGTCCTTTTGTTAGAAGTAATAAACCCCCGCTATAAAAAAAAAGAGGACTGAAATCTATACATTGATTCTTTTTTTAGCAATTTTTATTTGAACCGTATGTATCAAAAGATGCATGTACGGTTCCTAAGGGATACAATCTTACCCTAATCAACCGACTTTATCGAGAAAGATTACTTTTTTTAGGCCAGGAGGTTGATAGCCAGATCGCAAATCAACTTATTGGCCTTATCATATATCTAAGTATTGAGGATGATACCAAAGATCTTTATTTGTTTATAAACTCTCCCGGTGGATGGGTTATACCTGGAGTAGCCATTTATGATACTATGCAATTTGTTCGACCATATATCCATACAATATGCATGGGATTAGCCGCTTCAATGGGATCTTTTATCCTGGTCGGAGGAGAAATTACCAAACGTCTAGCATTCCCTCACGCTTGGCGCCAATGAAGTTTTTTTTTTACTTGAAATAAAAAAGAGGACTATGCCTTCGCCATATTAATATTAAGTAATAATAGCATGGCACTTCGAATTCGATATGATAAATTTTTTTATATTGTTTTGGAAAAACATTAGATTATGTATCGAGAGAGTAGTATGAGATCAAAAGGTATTTACAATTTTATCTTACGGGAGTTTAGTTTAGCGTCACAAACTTTTTGTTTTCACACCGGATGGATCTTACCAATATTTATGTTATGAAAGAGCTAAAAACAATATTTCAATTCTATCAAAAAAAAACTTTGGGATTGCTGAATCACATAAATATATATATATACAGCAACGGAGCCATCATAGTATTTCTAAATTCCTCCGAAAGGAAGGGTGGCATTTTGATCATTTACCTATTTACAGGGTCTATTTTTCTCTTTCTTCAAATTTAAATAGATGTTTAAATAGATGATAGTAAAGGTCAATTTTATTGTATAGCCGTATGCAATGCACAAAGGATGCCCGTACGGTTACTCACTTTTATCTTTTTTTATTATTATTTTTCTTTTTTCTTCGCTTCATCATGCAAGATAAGGGAATATTTTTTATGATCATCAGGGTAATGATTCATCAACCTGCCTGTTATTTTTATGAGTCACAAGCAGGCGAATTTATCCTGGAAGCGGAAGAATTATTAAAACTGCGTGAAACCCTCACAAGGGTTTATGTAGAAAGAACGGGAAAACCACTATGGGTTGTATCCGAAGATATGGAAAGAGATGTTTTTTTGTCAGCAATAGAAGCCCAGGCTTATGGAATTGTTGATCTTGTGGCGATCGGATGAAAATAACAACATAGCATGGATCTTGCGCAAATCCATAAATGGAAGTAATTAATTTTTGGTTAGGATTAATCTAAACCAGCTCATTCATTATGTATACAATTTAAGATGCCAACTATTAAACAACTTATTAGAAATACAAGACAGCTAATGATAAATGTCACGAAATCCCCCCCTCTGGGGGGATGCCCTCAGCGACGAGGAACATGTACTAGGGTGTATGTGCGACTCGTTTAGATCATGAGCTGATGTAAAAGCAAGAAAATTACTTTTACAGTATCAAAGATCAGTACCAATCAATAGGATAAAATGTGAGAAGGAACTTTCTTCACTATAAAAAAAAATTAGAATATATCTTCTGATTGTGTATTAAATTTATGGTTTCCGTTGGTGCAAATACAATTCAATTTAAGGTGAGCGACAGTTCTCCATTGGTATCAAAAAGTTATCCATTAAGCGGAGAAATCTTATAAAAAAAAAGATAAAGATTAGACCCACTTTTGCAAGAACGTACTAAGAGGGTCAGCTGCCCAGCTAACTTTCAGAATTTAATACCGTTACTTATAGGTGGATCTCATTGTGAAAGATCCATTACTGGATAATTTATGGGTAGAGCTAAATAGTGTGAACTATACAAGTTACCAATTATATTTATTAAAGAATAATTTTAATTAAATTATTAATTAAAAATTAAATTAAGGCTCCGGTGTATAGAAAAGACCTCACCGTTTAAGAAGTAAACATATAAACGATGGAACCCACTCTTTTTTTTTTACATTTTTTTACTATATTAGATTCTATATTATATTAGTGAAATAACTAAAAAATAGTGGTTGGGAAGGTTATGGAAGCCAAAGCCATTGGAATTTTTATTTTATACATTGGAAAAATTCGCTTTGTTATTAATCAACTAGGAAAGGGGAAAAGAATAACTGAAAGATAGGAAATCAATTAGTTATTCATCAAAGTTTTATTTTATTCCATGACCAGGATTAAACGTGGATACGTAGCTCGGAGACGTAGAACAAAAATTCGTTTATTTGCATCAAGCTTTCGCGAGGCTCATTCAAGACTTACTCGAACTATTAATCAACAGAAAATAAGAGCTTTGGTTTCGGCTCATCGGGATAGGGATAGGCTAAAGATAAATTTTCGTCGATTGTGGATAACTCGAATAAACGCAGTAATTCATGAAATGGGAATATCCCATAGTTATAGTAGATTAATACACGATCTGTACAAGAAACAGTTGCTTCTTAATCGTAAAATGCTTGCACAAATAGCTATATCCAATAGGAATTGTCTTTATATGATTTCAAACGAGATAAACAAAGAAGTAGATTGTAAAGAATCCACAGTAAGAACTAAAAGATAGTTTCCCGGAGTTCATTCTCGGGGAGGGTAGTTACTATGATAAAATAGTTGAAATATATAAAATGAATAAATTACGCTCAATATAAAAAATATTTTGTCTTACAACACGAGAATAAAATCTGTATTTTCGGATTTTTAGAATAAAAAAACACCAATCCGAATTCAAAAGTGGAGCAGATTTAAATTATGGTTCAAGTGAAGAAATAGTAAAACTACTTTCTAAAGCCAGTAGCTCGATAGAACTACTTGGTTCTTAAAAATTTTTTCTCATTATTTATAAAAGGTAACAAAGATAAAACACGGGCTTGTTTTATAGCAATAGTAATTAATTGCTGTTGTTTCAAGGTTAATCTATTTACCCGTCTAGATAAGATTTTTCCCTGTTCACTAATAAATTGACTAATTAAACGAATGTTTCTATAATAAATTTGATCCCCCGATTCAATCGGGGTCAAAGGCTTATGAAAAGATCGCTTGGATTTAAGAAAAGGTTGCTTGTATTTATCCATGGTTTGTTTATTCCTTAATACCGAATGTCCTATTTATAAATTATCATTTATTTTAAATTTACCCAAAATAGGATTTTTTATATTATTAAATATGTTATATTTATTTAATTTATTTAATAATTTTACACTTCCTTTCAAGGCTATAATATTCTATTTCTTTATCTCCCCATGACAGGTATGCTTATAACAATAGCGACAGAATTTTCTCAATTCTAATCGATTAGGTCTATTCCGTCGGTTCTTTTGAGTAATATATCTTGAAATGCCCGTCGATATCTTATTAGCACCATTTCGGACACAACAGGTACATTCCAAAATAACTGTGATTCGGACATCTTTACGCTTGTTCATGAGCCTCCTTTGGATTTTTTATTACTCAATTCTTCTATAACTTCTATTTTAAAAGAAGAAAAAATAGAAGTTACTAACTAGAAATCCTATTTTTAAAAATAAATAAAGTCCTACTAAATATAAATAATAACTAATATTATTATTATAATTATTTATAAACTTTATTATAAATCGAAGTAGAGTATTTAATTAAAATATCTTGTATAATACTCTCTTGTCTTTGACCAAAAATTTGTATTTTACCCCCATTTTTATATTCATTTAATTAAAATAGGAGTCTTAATCTCACAGGAGTTGAATACAATTTTTACTTTATCTTTACTCTATTATTATTAGAATAAGTAAAAGTGGGGAAATATGAATGCATCTGAAAAAAAAAAACGATTACAATAGGACTAGTTAAGAGTTGTATACAGAATCCCTAAATTAAAAAAAAATTAAAATTAAATTATACAATGATAATTATTTAGTAAATAAAAATTTTATTTTCTTAAAACAGAAAAAAAAAATACATTCCCTCCTTAATTTTAATTGAGCATTTCAAAAAGACTTATTTTTTAATATTGTACTATACTTTTATGAAGAACTAGGTATTTAATATGTATATAAGTAGTTATGGGTGCAGAAAAATTGTGAATCTCAATATAGGAAATAAGAATTGGAAAATAAGACAGGAATTATATACAATGACACTGTAGAACAATGGAAGGGATGTGGCGCAGCTTGGTAGCGCATTTGTTTTGGGTACAAAATGTCACCGGTTCAAATCCTGTCATCCCTACCTATTATTGTTTAAAATAGAAGTAATGTAATATGTAATAAAGGATCCGTTGAGATCGATTAAACTTGGACATTATTTTTTCATTTCTATCATCATACTATGCTTCTATGATACTAATATAGTATAGGCATAAATAAAAAATGAATTGGGCTTTCAAAGAAAAAATACTTTTACTTGTAGTTTTATCTTTTCTGATAAGAGAGCGCTCTTAGTTCAGTTCGTTAGAACGTGGGTCTCCAAAACCCGATGTCGTAGGTTCAAATCCTACAGAGCGTGGTTTTATTCTTCTTATATCGAAAACTTGTGGTCTGACCTCCTGTGAATTTAAAAGTAATATCTATACCTAAATATTAATCACAATGGACATTAATTTCAATGACCGAGAATTTACAATTGACACACATAGAATACTCGGAATTTAACCGAAGGATTTCATGTATTGTATTCTAAAGTTCTAGTAAGCATAAAGTAATTAGGAGCTAAATAATTTATTTTTTTTAACATAAATAAAAATAAGGAAGCACATACAATTGCCGGAAATACTAAACCTACTAAAGTAAAAAAAATAGAGGGCAAGTTGAATGTAGTCATAGCATAGTAAAGGATAGTTCCAGTTTATATTTGTACCTTTCTTCGTTCTTAAGTAATTATAATTTAATATTAATATATCTAAGTTAGTATATAGAATAAGTGCGAATAACGTAAAACTAAATAAATGCAATTATTCTATATCACCTTTCTACATGTAATTTAATAAAGAAAAAAGTTTGTTATGGATTATCAAAAGATTTGTTAGAATCCGACTACAGGGATTTTTACTAAAAATGGGATTTGTGGTAGATAGAGAAAGATACAAAATTCTATATTTTCTATATTTTTATTAAAAATGTAAAATGAGAAGAATAAATTTTTTTATTTACCTAATTTAAGGAAAGGTAGAATTAACTCTTTTATCTTGTTGATCAGTTAATATAGAAAAAAAAAAAAGAGTTATCCGCAGCAAAGAAACCCTATAAAAAAATTGAACCTAGTGTTCTACTTTATTTAATATTTAATTTAGATCCAAAGGAAAGAAAGCGTGAAGCTCCAATAGTTCACTAAGAACACTTTTTAAAAGATTACGCGGTACAATTAGGTCAAATAAGCCTTTTTGAAACAAATATTCAGCTACTTGTGAACCCTCTGGTACTGGTTTTTTTAATGTTTGTTCTATTACTCTTTTACCCGCAAATGCAATGTAGGCATCGGGTTCGGCAATAATTATATCCCCCAACATACCAAAGCTAGCTGTAACCCCACCAGTGGTGGGGGATGTAAGGATTGATACATAAAATAACTTTGTATTTGATTGATAATAATATAAAGCAGAGGATATTTTAGCCATTTGCATCAAGCTCAAACTTCCTTCTTGCATACGTGCCCCACCGGAAGCACACACGAGAATAAGAGGTAGAAAGTTATTGGTAGCGTACTCAATCAAACGAGTTATTTTCTCTCCTACTATGGATCCCATACTGCCCCCCATAAACTGAAAATCCATAACCCCAATTGCTATGGGAATACCATTTAATTGGCCTATGCCCGTTTGAACAGCCTCGGTTAATCCTGTCTTTTTTTTATAAGAATCAATATGGTCTTTATAAGATTCTTCCTCCGAATAAAATTCTATGGGATCCAAAGAGATCATATGCCCATCCATAGAATCCCAAGTTCCTGGATCGATCGAAAGTTCGATTCTATCTGAACTACTCATTTTCAAATGATATCCACATTGTTCACAAATATGCATTTTTGATTTCAAAAGTTTTTTATAATTTAATTCATAACAATTTTCGCATTGAACCCACAAATGTCTGTATTTTTTAGTTACATCGAGATCATTAGAGCTTTCTCTTATAGTTAAATCAGTATCCTTCATCTGGATTCGTATACTGGATCCCTTGGTTTCACTGCTATTTTTACTTTCATCCCAACTGGACCTATAAAAGTAACTGTCACGGGAATTATAACTACTACTTAAAATGTAAGTGGTAGTGCTAATTTGAGACTTAATATAACTGTCAATGCAACTATGAATGTGATTATTCCAACTATATTGAGTATCATACATATAAGGATTCGAATACAGGTCTTCATTCGTATGTCTATTACTATAAAAAGAACTTTTTAGTTCACTCAGAAAAGAATGATTATTGTCAATTTCAAAAATATGATTTGCAATACCAAAGGAATAACTGTCTCCATTACTATCCCTAACTAAAAAAGTGTCGTTAGAGATGAATTTCCAAATGGTTTTGATACCGAATATAGAATCAAGATTACTATAACTACAATTGTCACGTTCCTCCCAACCATTAATGCTTTTAGTCCTATCTTTTAGATTCGGATCCTCGCTATCGCTGGTATTTTCAATAGGATCAGGACTGTCCATGGATTTATTTAGTCCACACTTGTGTTCTAACTTCTTCTTAAAATTCTTAAACAATATCGAATTCAACCACCATCTTTCCATAGAGTTTTATTGTCCCCTATTTACATACAAATAATATAGATGAATAGTCATTAAATACAAAAGAATTAATTTGAATATCTTTTTTATCAACTATCAGAATAAACATAGAAATGCAATAACTGGGATTTTTTAATATTAACACACCTTATATATCAAGGTGTGTTAATATTAAAAAATAAAGATTACCTTTTCTGGGAATCCGGGGTAATACTTCAGCCATATATGAGTAGAAAAGATCGCTTTACATTTATTTATATTAATTATATAAATAAATGTAATTAATATAAAGAACAGTTTATCCTATCCTATGTTGTGTCAAATTTACATTAAACACGATAAGGAAAAAGGGCAATATACAGGATGTTATAAAATGTTGTTATTTTGGCTTGAACTACAAGATAGAAAATAATATACCAATCCTAACTATCCAGAGGATTTAGTATGAATCCAAGACAATAATTGCAATAGACTCTTTATACTCGGCTCAATATTTTTTAGTAAAAGATTGGGCCGAGTATAATTGCAATTCAATTAAAAGAACGAACGGTAATTACTTATCAACTACACATACTAAACGCCCCTTCTTTAAAACTTAAAACTTATCCGAAGTATCCATTTCTTTAAACTCAATTTTTATCTCTTTCCATATCTCACAAGCAGCAGCTAGTTCAGGACTCCATTTGATAGCCTCACAAATAATTTCATTATACCTATAATGAGCAAGATTATTCCCTTCATTATGAGATTGTACACATGCTTATAGAGAGGCCAAATTTTGAGTAAGAAAGATCCCTCGGCTTCAGTATTTTCAATAGAATCATCACGCAGTAAATAAACAAAGCTTAAAGTTATATTTCTTTATCCTTCAAGTTTTTCTACTACGATACCAGAGTGGATATTATCTCCACCAATATATGTAAGGCTGTAGCTAATGTGTGTATACCATTTTTCTTCTGTCTATCACATTGCGCGGTGGGTGAGAAGAAGTAGGCATTATCTCGGCAATAACTAGCCAAGAGCTATAGTATTTGCAGTGAATTTGGTAAAATTTAGTCCACTTAGAAGACATTCATAAACTGTTCTACAATAGTTTTTAGCTGATAATCCCAATAAAGTTTTAATAGTACATCCCAACAGAGGCCGCCATACTTATTTAATTTATCTCTCAACTTGGATCCCATGGGACAGACCTTGGAAAGTTTTTATATTATTATTATATATAGGCTGGAAGAATTCGCAGATCTTCCAGACGTAGATCGCATAGGGTATCGCATAGGGTTTTGAATCCAAATACATTGCCCACAATGGAAGTAAACATGTTAATAACAGAACCTTCTAAAAAAAGGTCTAAAGGATCTACAAAAAAAATAACAATATATTGATCTTCTTCTCCAGGAATGGAATCTCAATGTGGTAGCATCACCTTTTGTAACGATTTAGGCTGGTAAGTCCCATCGGTCCACACATTTTCCATGTACCTGTAGAAGGTTCGGTAGCTACTGTGGCTCCTGCTTCCTTGGGAGTAACTCCAGGTTGAGGAGTTACTCGAAATGCTGTCAAGATATCAGTATCTTTGGTTTCATATTCAGGAATATAATAAGTGAATTTTAACAGCAATAAGGTCTACTCGACACGAATTATTGGTTCTTGAGTTTCCACGCTTGAAAAAAAAACTGGAGCGTGTCGTTCAAATCATCCGATCCGGTACTCAATATTGCCTTTACCGCCAGGCAAGTTACCTAATATTTATAAAGTTCTGGTACTTATAAGGTCGAGATACGCTAGGTCAACCAATTAATCTTACTTGTTAGGTACAGCTATTATTAGGAAATAATCGAGTTATAGCTGTAGCGATGAGTGCTACAGATGGTATAAGGAGGGGAATGCTAGTGATTGACTGGGCTGGGTAAAACAGTAGTCATTATGGAATTTATTAACAATATTGCAAAAGTACAGGGGGATGTATCCATAATTTTAATGAAGAGAAATTTGAATAAATGAAAATGGAAAAGATACAAAATCAATTAAAAAAAATAAATAGAGGATGGGTCAAAAACTTATTATATACTGGAATCATAAGTTTTACCTACTATTGGATTTGAACCAATGACTCCCGCCGTATGAAAGCAATACTCTAACCACTGAGTTAAGTAGGTCTTTCTTTTATCATCCCAAAGAGAACGAAAACCTAATTTAACTCGTCCCATCAATAGATTATAAATATCATATTATAGTACTTAGAAACAATAGCCCTCAAAGAATTCTTTTATTTCTGCTCTTGGATGGATCAGGGAATTTTTATTTGACAAGAAATTATATACATGATAAAATATGTATAACAAGCACTAAGGGCTATAGCTCAGTAGGTAGAGCACCTCGGTTTACACGCGCGCCTATGTTTTTTCAGGAGAGTCAAATATACAATCTAAATATATTGATAAGGTGAATAGACTGGAGATTCAATGCTAGGCATAAATAATGAGTATTAAGGACCTCAAAAGAAATATCTTTTCACCCCATGAACTTTAAAGGTGTATGAGGGTTCATAATTTATTTTTTTATAAAAGAACGATAGAGACTTTATTTAACATAAAACTTGGGTTGATCTAGGCCAGAGGCAGACCTACGTCAAAATAACCCCACCCTTGGAACACTTTTGTAGTACTCCTGAATAAGAATTTCCCTAAAAATAAAAATGATATAGCCATTTTTATTTCTTCATTATTGTTTCTTACTTGTAACTGACTGGTCGGTTCATCAAAAAAATAAATTATTTCCGTGAGCGAGCTTATAGGAATAATTTATTTTTAATAAAAAAGAACAGAAAACTGAAAGCAAAAAGGGATTTCAATGAATACTATCGATATTTTCCAATCGTTGAAAAAGAAAGCAATCTTTCGTCATCAATTTTCGGGAATGAATTCCATATTAATTTCCCGTCCACAATTGATGCTCATTGAATGATAAGAAATTATCATTTATAAAATTTCCAATTTTAGATATTATTAGATATTAAGGGGCTGTACATTCTGTTCTAAATTAATAAGATATAGATTAATTAAGAACCAGAAAATGGAAGTCTCTTTTTTTTTTTTTNTTTTTTTATTAGGTAATTATAGATAGGCCAAAAAAGACAATTAGGGATTTTTTGGATTCTCATATTCATATTGAAGATACTTATTTCAGACGAAACGAATCAATAGGAGGAACAAATGAGTTCAGCAGTATCATTAACTTTGTACTGCGCGCATTACTTATATGGGTTACATAAAAAGAAAGTAATGTATGGGGAGAAATGAAGCAATAAAATATTAAAAATAAAATAATATAAATATTATATAAATATAAATAAAAAGGGTCTCTTATAAAATTTCTTTGCATTATATTTTAACTTAATCTTGTCTGTTTCCACTCCTGTAGATTCAACTTTTTACTTTTTCAACCAACTAAATTTTTGAACAAGGGAATAAAAAACTCTACACACTTTTTATATATTATATATATAGTATATATTCAGTTGAGATAGATAAAAGAAAGTATGTATTATGATCTCGACTATAAATTTATATGTATGTTGATCCATTTTTTGGAATTTTAATTTAGAAAAAAAAAAAGCTCATACAAATTAATCAGGTGTCAGGAACCAGATTTGAACTGGTGACACAAGGATTTTCAGTCCTCTGCTCTACCGGCTGAGCTACCCCGACCATTCCCAACGTATTATCCTAATTTTATGAGATATTTTTTTTGAGGACTGAGTTCCAGTTAATTAAAAGGAATTTTGAAGTGCTATGGTTAAATAAAATAGGTTTTTGGGGATAGAGGGACTTGAACCCTCACGATTTTAAAAGTCGACGGATTTTCCTCTTACTAAAAATTTTAATTTTGCCATATTTAGCATGTAGAACGGGACTCTATCTTTATTCTCATCCGATTAAGAAGTTCTTCAAAAGA